CTTTGGCTTTTGCGGCGATACGAACGTATTTCAGTAATTGTCGTTCTGTAAGACCATAATGAAAGCGCAATTTTTGTTTTTCTTCTAAACGAAAACAATATTGAGATTTTTTACCAGAGCGCGAAAAAGCACTCCCGACTATAGGACTTTTACTAGTTAATCCTGGTAAAGCCCCCAAACGGCGTATTTTTTTGAAACGAGGTCCTCGGTAACGTGACATAAATACTCCTTTGCCCTATTTTATTGAAATTCCATAAACCTAAATTCAAACTGAACTAGAACTAAAGGATAAATATAATAAATGAAGTCAAATCTACTGAAGTATTAGAATTATACTATAAAGAATACTGAGATGAATTGTATTAATATTCGAACTTTCTTATATATACCTTATATATATATATACCTTAATATATACACAAAGAATGTATATAGGAAAAGAAAAAGGTCCTTTTCTTTTTCTTGATTTGTTTTGCGGAGATTTAACTACTCTAACAATTATTTAGAACTTTACATTCCTACGACATAATAATCGGTAACCTTTGGAAAAAAGAAAGAAGTCTTTTCAATATTCTTTAATTTAAAAAAGACATTATCAATCACGTAAAAACTCAAACAAATAGAAAAAAGCCAGCTATCGGAGTCGAACCGATGACCATCGCATTACAAATGCGATGCTCTAACCTCTGAGCTAAGCGGGCTCGCATAACAGAAATTGTACATCCATAGGAATTTAGTAAACTGCAGGAATCTTAGCTATTAACTTTTCATTCTTAGTTATTCATAATTAATATGAATGTAGAAAAGAAATAATATATATATATAATAAAAGAAAAGAATTAAAAGAAAAGAATTGACCCTTCGAGTATTCCAAATTGCATGATAAAAATGATAGGAAGAGAGGCATATAGAAAAAATATGGTATATATATACATCCATATTGAATTGTGGATACAGAAATGATAGAATCATTTCTGATTAGACCAAATATGGTTCTACGATAGAGATGAAAGAGAATAGATAAAAAATAAAATAAGAGGAAAGACTTTTACAGGAATCAGTATCTAATGAATTCAACAGTTCCGGTAGAATAAAAATGAAAGAAATAAAGGACATGACATAATAATAAGATCTTAATCTCAAAACAAATAAAGAGGGGGGGATATGGCGAAATTGGTAGACGCTACGGACTTAATTGGATTGAGCTTTGGTATGGAAACTTACTAAGTGATAACTTTCAAATTCAGAGAAACCCTGGAATAAAAAATGGGCAATCCTGAGCCAAATCCTTTTTTTCGAAAACAAAAAAACAACAAAGGTTCATAAAGACAGAATCAGAATAAAAAAGGATAGGTGCAGAGACTCAACGGAAGCTGTTCTAACAAATGGAGCTGATTGCGTTGCATAAAGGAATCCTTCTATTAAAACTCCAGAAAAGATAAAGTGATAAAATAAAAGATAACACTAATATACATAGATCCACGTACTGAAATACTATCTCAAATACAAATAATTAATGACGAGCGACCCAAATCTGTATCTATATTTTTCTTGTATCTTTTTTTTTTTATTTTTTCATATCTAAGTTGAAGAAAGGATCGAATATTAATTGATCAAATCAATTGATCAAATAACGTACTCCATAGTCTGATAGATAACTGATTAATCGGACGAGAATAAAGATAGAGTCCCATTCTACATGTCAATATCGACAACAAGGAAATTTATAGTAAGAGGAAAATCCGTCGACTTTAGAAATCGTGAGGGTTCAAGTCCCTCTATCCCCAAAAAGATCCGTGGGACTCCCTAATTATCTATCTTAGAAAAGAATTCTTTATCTTTTTCGTTCATTTGATTCTTTCACAAATGTATCCGGGTTGATTTTTTTTTCTTTTCACAAGTGTTGTGATAGATATGATACACATACATTAGAAACGTACGAAATCGTCGTTTTTAAATTGACATAGACCTAAGTCGTTTAGTAAAATGATGAAGATGGCGTATCGTAAATGGTTCGGAAATGGTCGGGATAGCTCAGCTGGTAGAGCAGAGGACTGAAAATCCTCGTGTCACCAGTTCAAATCTGGTTCTCGGCGCATGATTAATTTGTTTATGAGTATCTATATCTATTTTACAACTTAAACTTAATTAAATTAATTGCTATAGACCAACATATATATTTATTATATATATATTCATTATAGAGTATACATATTTATCTAGGTGTCTGTATATAGAGTCCTTTCCTTTTATATGAGTAAAGAATATATATTCTAATATGAGTAAAGAATATATATTCTAAAGTGTAAAATATGGAAAAGCAAAAAATTCGATTCTCTTTTTTTTATTTGTTCAGAATGTGTCTCCTCTCGGTCAAAAAGAATGTTAATACTTCATAGAGATTCGAAAAGGTCAATCAGTTGTTTAAAAGACTTAAAAGTTTAGTGGAGTTGTCAGATGGAGTAGAAACAGACTCCGATCCCCTTTTATTTATTTTTTT